TTGGTATAATCGAAAATAGGGATCTTTGGCGATTCAAGGGGCGGCTTATGATTATTCATAATAATGAAAAGTTACCGAACAAATGTTCCATAGAACTACTATACTCTAACTCAGTATAATGATAACGTATTATCTGGTTAGTTCCTTTTGTATTACAAATAAAAAAAAATCTCTATTTTTGATTATACTATGATTGGGCTTTTATAAAAAAAAAGAATTTATGAAAAAAGAAAAGCCCCTTATCGGATTTGAACCGATGACTTACGCCTTACCATGGCGTTACTCTACCACTGAGTTAAAAGGGCTTATTTGATTGAATTCCCGAACGAGTCACTATGTAGATAAAATCTCTATATGCACATATTATATATATAAGTATATATTATATATAAGTATATACAGTAGACTCATAGTGGCTAGTGTCTGATTTTTTTTGAAAAATCAAATGGATTTTCCTAGAAAGTCTAGGGTAAGTTTCAAGACCGGTTATCCCCTTGAACTAAAGTCGTAAAGAAAATTTTCGATAACTTCTTGATCCCGTTTACTAGATTAGATTTATATAGAGAATGTCGATTCTAATGAACGATTCATGAATATGAATGACGAATCCAAAAATTCTATACAATTATGAAAAACGGAAAGATCCCTCGGATCTGATCATTCCATTATATTGACAATTTCAAAAAACTGATCATACTATGATCATAGTATGAGGGCGGTTGGTCAAGTTGGCCCCCATCGTCTAGTGGTTTAGGACATCTCTCTTTCAAGGAGGCAGCGGGGATTCGAATTCCCCTGGGGGTAGGGTACTACGAAAGGAAGTTGATCATGGATTACCAATAAGCCTAAAATGGATTCTTCCTGGGTCGATGCCCGAGCGGTTAATGGGGACGGACTGTAAATTCGTTGGCAATATGTCTACGCTGGTTCAAATCCAGCTCGGCCCAATAATTCGCCAATCTACCACGAGATGGTATAAACCCCCTTGTCCTTCAGAAAGACCCCGTACGAAGATAAAACAAATCCAATTTTCTGCTAGATCCCTTATTTTTCCTGGGATTGTAGTTCAATCGGTTAGAGCACCGCCCTGTCAAGGCGGAAGCTGCGGGTTCGAGCCCCGCCAGTCCCGACGGATCCAATAAATAATAAATACATCAATTCATTTTTCCCCCTCTATGAACTAGTAAAGGGCGCCGGGGGGGCATGCTTTCATTCCCAAAGCAAAAAGGAGTCTTTATTTCTTTTTTCTTTCCTATTTTTTCCATTTCGCTTTTATTGTTTGTTTAGGTTTGGAACTATGTAATTAATCGAAGTGGAGGGGTAATTTGATGATCCTTCATCAGATGATTGTCCAAGGAAGACGCAAGGTAGGTTATAGAAAAAAACAAGGAAACAGATGATAAATAAAGGAATTTTGGATTGATTGAGTCAGGAATCAAAATTTGGATTCGGTATGGATAAAAGAACTTCCTATGTTATACTATTCAAGTCTTGACGACGGGTTGATTTGAGAGATCAGATATTGTTATTCATGATATTGATCCGATTCAAGATCATTGAGAGGTAATTCATTCATTGAATTTACAGACGAAAGATTTCTCATCTCTAGGGGATTAAATCCCGAGTTATTGCGAAGTAAAAAAACCAATGAGATTATGGAAGTAAATATTCTTGCATTTATTGCTACTGCATTATTCATTCTAGTTCCTACCGCTTTTCTACTTATCATTTACGTAAAAACAGTCAGTCAAAATGATTAATTCAATTGAATTTGAAAATTCATTTGAATGAAACTTTCCTTCTGAGTTCTTATCAAAAATTGACGAAGTCAAATGAAAAGGATTCCAATTTCACGTCTTAACGTAAATGAAATGAGCGCACTATAATCGGCAGTTTTCTAAGAGATAGATAGTATGGTAGAAAGATTCATCTTTCTACCATACTATCTATCTCTTAGTCTATAAAGAAACTTAGTCTATAAAGTTGTAATCTAGAATAAAGATAAAGGCTTAAGTTTCTATAGATCAATCTACAATATTCTCTTCATATATGTGTATATTAATTCCATATATTGTATGTAATTGACATAACACCCAACTTGCTACATCTATTTGTTCCGATCAATCGAAAATAATTCTTATCTTAGGATTCTAATTCCTTTCCTTTTACTAATTACTAATAAGGAAGGGGATAAGGGAGGGGAAACCTCACCCATTTTTAACGCCCGAACCGTGATATGAAATAAGTCGATAAAGCATAAATCGCCTTTCTCAAATTAGAATCCAAAGGGCAAATGCCCAATATGTGACTCGCCCGAGGCAAGATCTTATTATTGCCCAGTCTCTCGTTAGACAACCACTATCTCTATATCATTTCTCATAGAAAGTGTGTATACACTTAACAAAACGACTTCTTCTTTGAAGAGTAAAGAGGGAAAGAAATCAAAATAAAAAAAAAGGTCTGGTCTTCCTCAGTATCCATCTATAAAGATAGTAAGAGCCCATTCCCATTGATTGAAATAGAAAATTTCGGAAGAATTTTAGGTTGGAATAAATTTCCAATCATCTGAATCCCTTTCTTTTCAAAATACAAAGACGAAATATCTCTTTGATTGAAAGAGTATGATTCATATCATAGATTACTCCATTGGAGTCCAATGGGATTCCAAATTCAGAGATTTTGATTTTAAATAGTTCAAAATGCGTTGCAGAACGATTTATAAAACAATCGATACGGTTTGATTCCTGAACTCAATTAGTAGTACTTCTAGAGCCCACTTCTTCCCCACACTACGAGTGAAAGGGAAAATGTAAAGACTACCATTAAAGCAGCCCAAGCGAGACTTACTATATCCATGTGCATTATGTCCCCTATCTCTATAAATACGAAGGAATTTTTCCATTATTCCTCACTAATAATAGTGGAATCAATGGCGCAGAGTCAAAAAGGGGTTCTGCCCGAACACTATTGAGAAACCAATCCAATAAATCGATTATGATTTCGAATCAGGAAAGATTAAACACAAGCAAAATACATAGTAACATCCCAAAGGAATGGGAACATGTAGGAATAAGAATACTAAGGCCTATTCTTTATTTTGTTTTGTTTACCTTCTAAGTAAAAACAGAAGGGGAGAAGTCACTAAAAACGAAAAATCGCTATCTATTACCGACTTCTATTTCCCTATTTGATCTAATCCGTACCCCCTTTCCCGATTATCGCCGTGAAACGGGGGGGGCTTGAGTAGGGGTTGGCAAAAAGAAATTCTTTCTTTTTGCCCCCTTTTCGAGAAACTAGAAAAGTCAATTATTCATCCAATCTAATATTGATTGGATACCCGAGCACTCAGAGATTCTCCCGAGTCCGTCTTATATAAAGCAACTTCCACCCCTTTCCAATCCAAAACTATTAATTGAATTTCCTATCAGGCTCTACAATCTGATTCAAGATCCAGTCATTAGACACTCCCTTAGTAATAGAAGGGAATCGTGAAGTCTTGATAGCCCCTCTACCAGCAGATACCAGCAGATTCAAATATTTCCTTGAATCCTAGATGCGAACGAGGATTCACAATCTTTTCTTTTAGAAAACCTTTAGACCACATGCTTAGAATCAAACAAAGTATCAACAGTCTGTTTCCTATGCTTCTACCGGGGAAGCATTCTGCGAGTTATATCAGCAGAAAGAAGAGATTCGAGTTTTTTGGTGATCAGGCGACACCCGGATTTGAACTGGGGAAAAAGGATTTGCAGTCCCCCGCCTTACCACTCGGCCATGCCGCCAAAATGATACAAAATAGATGCAAATTTTCCCGGATTACTGAATTTTTATTGTACGTGCATTTTGACTTCTGTTTTCCTTAATCCTTTTCTTTCCTAAAAGAAAGACCCCTTTTGTTTGATTGGATTTGATCCATCCCTTCGATTGATTGTATAGTATCTGAAAATACACGATGCTAAAAACATTCTCTCGCTTTTCTATTGAGAAATCAAATGTGTATTTTCAGCCGAGAAATTTGAACCATTAACTATTCACTCCTTACTTCGAATTCATGAACGATTCTGGGATTTGAATTTCAAATTGTGTTTTCTTTTTCCTAATTTTCCTAATGACATAAGAAAATACAAATTGAGACAGAACTCATCAGTATTGATTTTTTCAATCAAAAACCTTTCTCAATTTCAATTATAACAAAACATATGAGTATATGTAAACCCCAGAACATAAATTGTTACACAGATATCTATTATTTAGATATGTTGTCGATAGGGAATTATCATAAAATTCTCCTACTTCACTTCAATTTTGCATTGAATGGAAATTTTCTTTTGATAGAGCACGACCGGGGCTGTCCCGAATAGAACCGGCAATAAAAGAGAAGTCGAATATTATAGCTATCTACATACATGTTTAATAAATGCAACCCTTCTTATACAATACACTTCAAATCGTATTCTATATTCTACTCAAAAATCAGTAAAGTACAAATATCTCTCTTCTCTGTGAATCGTTTTTTGAACAACGAAATCCCCAGGGGCGGTTAAGTGCTAAAAAAATGGATTCTATCTGATTTTTTTGTCTTTGTCTCCCAAATACCAAATCTTTTTATTTTTCTCAAATTCAAATATGTAATATCATTATGTAATATCATAATAATGGTATTATTTTAATCATTTTATTTTTGTTTTGCTATTCTATACAAAACCCTATAACCTTAATAAGTCTAAGTGACAAAATTCTGTTTCTAGGATTGTTTTATCAATTCTTTTCCATTTTGATTTGTTGCAACTTCCAATTTAAGTAAAAAATTCTCTTTATTTCTTCGTTCATACGTAGTTCATACATTTCATTTCAAATATGGAGTTGGTTCAAATTTCATGTGATTCAGTAAACAGAATAGAAATTCCATCAGTGCTAGATCGTCGATCTTCTTGGATGAAGAATGTACTTAATAATATAATGGGATTTTTTTTCTAAAATGTCTACAATACCTGGATTGA